TCTCAATTGGTCAAATTCGAAGCAAGTGTCTCCTTTCGATGAATGCCTGAAAGAACCACTTCAAGTAATGGATATTATTCAGATTTTGAGACGAAAGAACTCCTTTTTTATCATTCTATCAAAGAAATTTCTGAATAATATTGTGATGATCAAAAATGAGTAGCAAAACAAGACAGAAATTGGATAGTTATCATTATAAGAGATCCAATTGTTTGGTCATTAAGGAATACAAAAGAAAAAGGATAAAAAGAAAGGCCGATTGACAAAAAGAAATAATTTACAAGATAAATTTATTTTATTTTGAAATATCAATTCCAACAAATATTTGATATATGGGATGAAATCTATTATTTAGATTTGTTACTTGTTTTGTTACTGAATTGAGTTGAGTGGATTTCCATACGCATAAAAGACCCTTTTTGTGGACAAAAAGAGTTTCATTGTTCCGTATACGTTTGCTATAACTAGTTATTTTGGCTTTTTACTAGCGGCTTTAACTATAACCTTGGCTCGAATGAGCGTTCTGAAGAAACTTCAGTTAAGTTATAAAGAAACTTCAGTTAAGTTATATTATAGAAAGGATTCTTGAGTTTTTTTCCCTCCTGCCGAGAAAGCATTCATTCTTCCAGTTCATTTCTTAAAATACTTCAATTGGTACACGCAAGAAATAGGCCAATTCAGCAGCTTTTTGTTCCATTTCTCCTGGAGTCAAATTCTCATCAGTACGAGTCAAGGGAATAGCCCCCTGGCCTCTGATTTCCATATAAAGGACACGCCGAGCATAAATATTACCCTCTTTAACTTCTATTCTGACGAATTGAAATGACTGAATATCTTTTATAAGGAATCGGAGGAAGATGCGACGATTTTTTCCAGGAAATCCCCAACGAAAAATACATACTATTCCCTCTTTTCTATCGAATCGATCATAACCACTACCTACATTCCACAAAATTGTGCACCACAAATAGGAGCTAATAAAGAGACCCGCGATCCCATAGAAAGACATCACGATCCCTTGTGGAAAAAAAATGATTTGCTGAGACGGAAATAAAGATATCAAATTTCTACCAAGATAACTGGAAGTTCCAACCAATAAGAATCCTAATGAACCTAAAAAAAGGATAAAGGCCCAGCAGAAATTACTTATTTTTCGAGACCCCGTTATAAGTTCTATCCATATACGTTCTGATCGCCAACTCATACTTGATCCAGTTGCATTTTATTGGAATTGAGAGAATAACCCAAATGAATTTGACTTTACTCTTTTTGTTTCCGAAATAACTCTCATCAACTAGCACTATTTTGATGTGAACCTTTAGGAGTAATTCATCAAATTGGTTAGATCTAAAATAATAACATCCCTTTCATATGATTCCACTATAGATATCGACATACATATAGATACATTGACTTTCCATTTCAGACATCCACCGATCCTGATCTATTTGAAAATAGCGAGAATTCATTTACCCATATAGCATGTTTCTGCATGCCACTATAGATATCGACATACATATAGATACATTGACTTTCCATTTCAGACATCCACCGATCCTGATCTATTTGAAAATAGCGAGAATTCATTTACCCATATAGCATGTTTCTGCATGCATACGAGCTCTTTCAGTTATGTTCGGTGGAAGCCACATGTTGGACCATATTCTACTAAATAGATATCTGTGTTATGATACAAGTCTAAGTTTTGAAAAAAAAAATGGATGAGATTTGGTCTCATCGGATCTATATCTAAACAATCTTGTTTTTTTGAACATGAAGAGATAAAGAAGCCATTGCAATTGCCGGAAATACTAGGCCTACTAAAGGCACAAAAATAGAGGGAAAGTTGAAAGTTGTCATAGAATGGGTACCTCGATTTACTATTTGTACCTGTTATTGTTATATTGTTATAAAGATATTTTTGTATAATTGTTATAAAGATATCTTATAATAATTATAATTCTTAATTATTATTAATTAAATTATTAAATTAGAATTCTAATTAGTATAGATCTAAGTATATATTGCCTAATTTCACGAAAGGAAGAATTCACTCTTTTATCTTGTTGATAGAGACTTTTTGATTACGTTTATTAATTATCCGAAACTTTTGATTCTTTCTACAATTGGATCTTATGTATACATACGTAAGAAGGGAAGATGAAATTCGGTTTATTTGCCTAATTTCACCAAAGAAAGAATTCACTCTTTTATCTTGTTGATAGAGACTTTTTGATTACTAATCAGGAATATATGTAAAAAAAAAAAGAATTACTCTATTCTTTTGATTCTTTCTACAATTGGATCTTATGTCACCAAAGAAAACTCTATTCCTTTTATTTTTACTTTGATTCCGATAAACTAACAGTAAAGGGTACTTTTTTGCTACAAATAAAATAATTGAACTTAATGCTCTACTTGATTGAATTTTGATTCAAAGGAAAGAAAGCATGGAGCTGAAATAATTCACTGAGAACGCCTTTTAAAGGATTACGTGGTA